AGATCATTTTCCTTATTTGATCGTATTAAAAAGAAACTTTGGGATTGCTAAATCACAGACGAGATAAATATAGAAAGCAACAGAACCATCATAGTATTTTTTGACTCTTATAATAGGAAAAGAAGGGTGGTAAATGGATGATTCAACGATCTGGATCGGATGGATTCCATTTTTTTCTTCGATAGAATAGAAGAGAGGAAATAAGGAAATTCCATTGCAGAGCCGTATGCAATGCACAAAGGATGCCTGTACGGCTGTTCAAGTCTATTTCTTTTTTTTCTTCTTGTTTTTTTTATCCCTTACTTTAGCCCAATCCTGCGAAATAGAAGAACCGTTCATGCATGATGTTATATCAATATTATCAGGGTTATGATTCACCAACCTGCTAGTTCTTTTTATGAGGCGCAAGCAGGGGAATTTATCCTGGAAGCAGAAGAACTACTGAAACTTCGCGAAACCCTCACAAAGGTTTATGTACAAAGAACGGGCAACCCTTTATGGGTTATATCCGAAGACATGGAAAGGGATGTTTTTATGTCAGCAACAGAAGCCCAAGCTCATGGCATTGTTGATCTTGTAGCAGTCGAAAATGAAAATACTGGAGATTTCGTGTAAATACACGATTCTTTTTCATTTTCAAGGCATAATTCGAATTTTCCGCGATTTGATATTGAATGGAAATAATTCATAATCATCAATCATCAGGTTAAGATCGATCTAAACCAACCTATTTTATTATATATGTATGATATGCCGACAATTAAACAACTTATTAGAAACACAAGACAGCCAATAAGAAATATCACGAAATCGCCCGCACTTCGAGGATGTCCTCAGCGTCGGGGAACATGTACTAGGGTGTATGTGCGACTCGTTTAGATCATGAGTTGGAACAAACGAAACAATTTTTCCATTACCAATCACAAGTACCAATGAATAGGATAGATAGAGTGGAAAAAAGCCATTTTTACTATTTAAAAATGAGAATCTATCATATACCTATATTTTTGTGTATGAAATTTATGGTTTCCGTTGGTGCAAATCCAATCACCTCAATTTGAGATGAGAAGCAATTCCCCATTGGTAGCAACTAGTTATTCCATTAAGCGGAGGAAATAGTACTATAAGAAGCAAAAAGTTATGTTTCTATTCTTGAAAGAACGGACTAACAGGGTCAGCTACCTAGCCAACTTTCATAATTAAATGCCGTCACTGTATGGATAGCCTTTTTTGTGAAAAGAGCTATTACTGTATAATTATAATTGATTGGTAGAGCCAAAGAGAGTGAACTATACAAGTTCACAATAACATTTGATTAAATGAAAGAAGAGGCTCCGGTGTATAGAGAGGACCTCACCGTTTATGAAGTAACCATAGAAACGATGGAACCCACTATTTTTTTTTTCTGTTATTTATTTAATATTGTTATGTTATAAAATTTCTTATTTCCAGGTATTTTACCTGGAAGGAATAAAAAATCGTGGTTGGGAAGGTCATAGTAGCAAAAGCCATTGGAAGTTTTTTTTTATATATCGGAATAATCCGTTTTGTTATTAATCAACCGGGGGATAAAAGGATGACTGAAAGAAGAGAAATCAATTAGTTATTCATTCATTAAAGTTTAATTTGATTCAATGACCAGAGTTAGACGAGGATATATAGCTCGGAGACGTCGAACAAAAATTCGTTTATTTGCATCAACTTTTATAGGGGCTCATTCAAGACTTACTCGAACCATTACTCAACAGAAAATGAGAGCTTTGGTTTCCTCTCATCGAGATAGGGGCAGGCAAAAGAGGGACTTTCGTCGTTTGTGGATCACTCGGATAAATGCAGCTGCTCGCGAGAACGGGGTATTCTATAGTTATAGTAGATTAATACACAATCTGTACACGAAGCAATTGCTTCTTAATCGTAAAATACTTGCGCAAATAGCTATATCAAATAAGAATTGTCTTTACATGATTTCCAATAAGATTATCAAATAAAAGAAATTTTTAAGTCATATATAGGATATAGGAATGATTGAAACAGAATTGAATTCCCCGGAGAATGGACTCCGGGAAGATAGAATAAAAATAAATTAAGTAAAAATGAAGTTAAGTAGTAGGAATGAATGAACATCTTTCAAAAAAAAAAAGATTTATTCTTTCCTATTTGTTGTTTCTTATAACACAACAATCAAATCTGGATTTGAGGCTTTTTCGAACAAAACATCAATCTGAGCTTGAATTCCGGTTGGAGTTTTGAATCAATGGAAGAGTATATCTATTTATTTCTGGTTCTAGGACCGGTAGTTCTAGGGATCGACTCGGCTCTCTCAAACTGTTTTTCATTATTAAGAAAAGGTAACAAAGATAAAATACGGGCTTGTTTTATAGCAATAGTAATTAATCGTTGTTGTTTCAAGGTCAATCTATTCACCCGTCTAGATAATATTTTTCCTTGTTCACTAATAAATCGACTAATTAAACTCATGTTTCTATAATCAATTCGATCCCCCGATTCAATTGGGGGAAAACGCCTACGAAAAGATCGCTTGGATTTACGAAAGGGTTGTTTGGATTTATCCATGGTTTATTCCTTATCTCTAAAATTCTATTTCTTTATTCATTTCAGATCCAACCAAAATAGGTTTTATTTGTATTTGTATATTATATACATATGTATATATGTTAAGGTTAAGTTCTTGCTTTTCCTGCTCCTTTGAAAGATCAAATACACGTTCCGTTCGATCTATTTCTTTATTTCCCCATGAATCGTATGCTTGTGACAATAGCGACAAAATTTTCTCAAATCTAATCGACTGGGTGTATTGTGTCGATTCTTTTGAGTAATATATCTAGAAATGCCTGGCGCTTTCTTATTGACACCATTTTGGACACAACTGGTACATTCCAAAATAACTCTAACTCGCACATCTTTACCCTTAGCCATGAACCCCCTTTGATTTTTTGTTTGATCGACTTAACTCTTCTATTTTCGACCCGAACCTAAGAAGACGAAAAGAACAAAAAAGAAAAAAAATCAATAGTAATAGAAGTTACTAACTAGAAATTCCATTTCTAAAGATTTCGTTGTAATTCTAATTAATATTAATAGAATATTATATATAGTATAGTAATAATGTAAGTAATACAATTTTTTTCTAACTATGAATCATTCCTACCCTACCTTAATCCCAGTATTTCATTTAAGTATTTTTTTCTATGCTATGATTTTGTGGAGCTTTTTTGTACCTTAGACTGGACCTCCTTTCCTTTTCTGTTCTCCAAAATGGGATCTTTAGATCCACTGGATTTTTGCTGAGGTTCCATATACTTTTTCTTTCTCTTTCCTTCCTATCCTAAAGAACCGAAAAAAGGGAGGGCGAAGTTTTAGTCACGTCACGTAGAATTGTATCTCAAAATTTCTTTATCTTTATTTTTTCGCATATTAATAACTAGTAACTAGAATTAAAAAAAAGGGAATGACAAAGCATCTGGGAATAAACGATTAATTTCTATCAATAGACCCGCTAAAGACCCAAACCATAGAGTAGTTAGCACAGGTGCTGTGGAAAGATATGTTTTTATATCTCGCATTGAAAATCCTCCTTCTTTATTGTAATACATATATGGTCAGATGCTGTAGTTCAAGATCATTTGTATTTTTTTTTTTTTGTACGGAATTTGTAACAAAACAAAAATAAATATGTACAATGAACAGTAGATGAGATTTTCCTATCCCTGTCCCTAAAAAAGAAAAAGGACTCTTCTTCTTCCTAAGCATTACCAATAAATATTCATTCTTTTTTTATACGTTAGGTTTCAGATGTATATAATTCTTTTATTATATGAAACCAAAAAGAATAAATGACAAGAAAATTGTATATGGATAGAGGAGAAAAGAATGATGTGGAAAACAAGACATGGATTTTGTACAATGACACTGTACAACAATTTTCATTTTAAAAAGGGATGTAGCGCAGCTTGGTAGCGCGTTTGTTTTGGGTACAAAATGTCACGGGTTCAAATCCTGTCATCCCTACCTATTACTTCTCCTATGGGCGGTAACGAGGGATTAATTGAGTGAGATTGATTAAAAAAAAATTGGAAATAATCTTTTATTTTTGCATACCAATGTATGCAAGACGCATTGGGGGTACAAAAACAAGAAAATCCTTTTCTTTACTATCGTATCTTCTGTCATAAGAAAGCGCTCTTAGTTCAGTTCGGTAGAACGCGGGTCTCCAAAACCCGATGTCGTAGGTTCAAATCCTACAGAGCGTGATTCCGTTTAGGTTATTTGGAATCACAAAAAAAACTTAACAAAACACAGTCGAATTGCAACTTGAGTTTGACCTCCTACAAGGAGGAGGTCAATCAAAAAAACTATTAGTCAATCAAAGGTCCAACTGATCACCGCGTCTGTATTGTAAATATGCAGTTACAAATAATCCTGCTAAAGTAATAGGAATTAGACCTAAGACGATTCCAAATAGAAGAACTTCAATCATTTCGATTTGTTTGAGGAGATAAAAAGAAAGGTAAGATCTATCCCTAAATATTAATCTGAAAAATACGCGAATCTCAATGACCAAGAGCTACCAATATAACCAAGAATTAACAATTGACACGAGAAGGGACCGCGGAATACCTGAAGTAGAAATATTTTTTTCTATGAATTTGTTCATTCAATTCAGTTCAAATAAGTCGTATCTTGTTCAAGCCAATCAATAGAGCTGGGGTTATAGTTGAAGCAGCCAATAGAAAACCAAAATAACTAGTTATAGTAGGCATGAAAGAGCTAAATTAGATATCTTCTTTTGCTACATATGTTGATAAAACACTTACCTAAGTTTCAATTTTTTCGGATACGACGGTAAGAAAAAATCAATTGACAGAATTAGTTTAGTTCTAATGGAAAGTTCTTGATTCATCAGTCATTATAGATAGCACTAAAAAAAAAATAGAATTCCAAATTACATAGGTAGAAAAAAATGGATTCATATGTTGGCT